AATAATAAACAAATGTGCCACTATATAATTTCCAATTTAGAGTTTCTAACTATAATTCCTATTATATTATTCATTATAACAATAACTTGTTATAATTAAAGATAACTTTTTTATAATTGACTGAAATTATACGGTTTTTACTTTTTGTATTACAAAAAATAAAGAATATGTCGTCTATTCTTTCTTCAATCAAATATGAATACTACGGCTGGAGTTTTATGAAAAAAGCCAAAGCCCCTTATCGGATTTGAACCGATGACTTACGCCTTACCATGGCGTTACTCTACCACTGAGTTAAAAAGGCCTATTTGATTCAATTTCTGAATAAGCCACTAGACACGATGATTCTAGTGTATATAATTATTATAAATAATAAGATATGTACATAAATATATCTTATCCACATAGTCACTCAGTCAGGAACGACAAATTGGATTTATCTAATGAGTAGAGGTAAAATGGTTTATTGATATTGGATTTGATCAATGCAATGAATTCTTTCATCATAAGACCGATCCTAATTAAATTGATCAGCCCCATCCTAACGAAACGAAATTCATTTAATTGATACATGTACACCCACGAATTGAACATAGATCCATTCACCGAATCAGTGATAAAGCAATTCGACTTGGCGAGAAAAACAATTTTCAATAACTTGTTGATCCCTCTCTTCCCAAAATTTCAAAATTTCTCGTTTTTTAATTTCTTGGCTTAGTGTGAGATGGAAATATACCTAACTAAACTAATCTTAACAATGAGTGAAAGTATGAGAAATGGAGTTTAATCCCGTTTAGAGCATATGGCAGACCAATCACTTCCCGAAGGGTACTAGCCTTCGTATTATTAAAAAAAAATATATATATTTTTTTAATAATATTTATTATTTTTGTTTTTTCATTTTTTAGACGTTTCTTCTAATAACTATTTTCATTTGATATTCTATATGTTATTAATATAACTATATATTCCAATTTTAAAAAATTATGTATATTATTTAAATAAAATGAAATTTTAAATAAAAGAATTTATATATAGAATTATATGGGGAATGGTGATTAGAATGAACGATTCATAAATAGAAATCACAAATCAAAAAATTCTATGGAATAATGAAAGACAGAAAAGTCCTTCGAATTGCATCATATTAGTCCATTATATTTATATTGACAATTTCAAAAAACTATTCATACTATAATCATAGTATGATGGCAGTCGGGCACGTATGCCCCCATCGTCTAGTGGTTCAGGACATCTCTCTTTCAAGGAGGCAGCGGGGATTCGACTTCCCCTGGGGGTAGGGTACTACGAAAGGAAGTTGATCATGTATTATCAATAAGCTTGGAATTGATTCTTCCCGGGTCGATGCCCGAGCGGTTAATGGGGACGGACTGTAAATTCGTTGGCAATATGTCTACGCTGGTTCAAATCCAGCTCGGCCCAATAATTCGCGGATCCACCATAAAATGATATAACCCATTTGTCCTTCTACAGAAATGCTTGACTTGATACGGAAGAATAAAAAAAAAAACTCTTTTTTGATTCATTGACAGATTGATTATCAATCAATCAATCTGACAATAACGAAAAAATAACTATTAATCCATGCTCCTCTCACTAAAGTACATGTCTCCGCGCATATCAATCTATTACTCGCGTCTCTGTCTATTAGAATATGACAATTCGAATCAAAAATATGCATAGAAAGGTTTGAAGGAAATTAAATCAACAACATATGTTGTACACTTTATTTCCCTGGGATTGTAGTTCAATTGGTCAGAGCACCGCCCTGTCAAGGCGGAAGCTGCGGGTTCGAGTCCCGTCAGTCCCGGTGGATCCAATCCCATAAAAAAATATGCGAATTTCTATTTCTTCAACGAGTACTGATTGGTGGGAGTATGTGACATATGTGAATTACCACAATTATTGGTAGCATCATATTCAGGATTCGAAGGAATACCATAATGGGTCTAGCTTTTCTTTTTTGATTACGCCCCATTTTTGTAATGGAATAGTGTATTATACGTTTCCGGGAAGCACATACACAAAGGGAATTTGTACGATACAAAATAAATTTAACATAGTCAACTTTGATCTAATTTTGCGTCTTAAAGCAAAATATATCCGTGCTATTGTTTGCTTGAGTTTGTTTATAACCAATGTGAGGGTAAAGGTAGTCTGATGAGACTTCATCAGATTATTGCATTGGACAAGAGGGCAATAGATTATAGAAAAGAAAGAATGCAAAAAATTAGAAATAAAAAAAACTTGATTGCATCAGGAATCCCATTTTGTTTCAATTCGTTATGTATAAAAGATCTTCCTATGTTATACTATTGAATTCTCGACGATGAATCGATTTGATAGCTATGATATTGTTATTCATGATATTTTAATACGATTCGATATCATCGAGATGCAATGCATCCCATTGAATTTACAAGCGAAACATTTATCATCTCTATGGGATTAAATCCCGAGTTATTTCGAATAAATAATGAAACAATGAGATTATGGAAGTAAATATTCTCGCATTTATTGCTACTGCACTGTTCATTCTAGTTCCTACCGCTTTTTTACTTATAATATACGTAAAAACAATCAGTCAAAGTGATTAATTTGAATTAATCTTGACTTTTTAGTTCTTATCAATGCTTGAAGATAAGAAAAATGAAAAGGATTAAAATTTCGCGTCTTAAATGAAATTGGTGGACTATAATTATCAGTATTCTACGAGAGAAGTATTCTATGAGATCCGATAGTATGGTAGAAAGAAATATATGAATCCTTCTACCATACTATCTATTATTGTTATTGAAGTGTATAAAATTGTACTGTATAAAAATACAGGTTGAATATAGATCAATTTGAATTTTGAATATAGATGAATCTACAATATATATCTTTCTATTTATATATAGATATCATATCAATTACATAGATGTAATGTTAATATACATAGTGGCCCAATTCTATTTCTTTGCTTAATAATTCATGTTGATTCCAATTAATCTGAAATGAAATAATCGAAAGGCCACTAAGCTTTTTTTAGCATTCGAAAGAAGTAATTGATTGAGCAGTTGACCGATCGAAAAGAATTATCTTTAACGTTACTCTTTTTTTTTTTTAAGTAAAAAAAAAAAAATCAAAGAAAAAAGTTTTGCAGAACGATCTTTTAAATAAAACAAAATAAAACTATCGATATAGTTTTATTCTTCAATTAGTAGTACGTCTAGAGTCCACTTCTTCCCCATACTACGAGTGAAAGAGAAAATGTAAAAACTACCATTAAAGCAGCCCAAGCGAGACTTACCATATCCATGTGAATTATGTCCCCTATCTCTATCAATATAAAAAAATTATTCCATTATTGCTCACTAATAATTATTATTCATTAATAATAGTGGAATCACTAGCGCATAGTCAAAAAGAGATTCGGACACAACACCATTGATGAAATAATAAAAAAATCGAATTATAACAAGTTATTATATGATTTCTAGTATAATCGAAAAAATGAAGCACAACTAAATAAAAATAAAAGAGGCAGAGAAACTCTTGGAAGTATCAAAGGAGTCTTAGTAATATGTAGGAATAATAAGACCGAGTCTTTCTTTAGTTGCCCTGCATTTTTTTACATTAAATTTTTTTACATTAAGTAAAAAGTATAAAAATAGAGAATCAAGATAGATCACTATCTATCACATACCCCTACTATTATTCCTTTCTCATTTGATCTAATCTTTACTGTCTCCCAATTGTTTCATAGAGACAATCGGGAGATGGGATGGCCTATTACATGCGTGACTAGAGCTTATCCAAAAGAAAGAATTTCTTTTTTTATTTGAATTAAAAATAAAAAAAAAAAGCCAATTATACATTCACTATAATATTGATTGAATGCTCGAGCACTCAGATACTTTCATGAGTCCGTGTATCGTATATATCGTATATAAAGTATCTTCCTCCTTTCCGTAACTAAAAATGAAATTTGATTCCCTAATTCAAGACCCAATCAGTAGACACTACATTAGTAGTCGAAGGGCTATCATATGAAGATTTAACGATTCTTTTTCATTAATCTACTAAATTCTTGAAACCTAGACGCAAGGATTTATAGCATTTTAGAGAACCCCAACGATGCTTAGAATCAAGCAAATCTAAAGAGGCTTTTTCTTCTGCTTACTTCTGCTGGAAAAAAAAATGATAAAGTTATATCAACAAAACATAAGAAGGTATTTCGATTCTTTTGTTTGTTGATGAGGCGGCACCCGGATTTGAACTGGGGAAAAAGGGATTTGCAGTCCCCCGCCTTACCGCTCGGCCATGCCGCCAAAACGATACAAAATATTGGATTGGCTCTATCTCTTCGATTGATAGTATCTTAGAACACACAATATCTAAAACTAAAAACCGAAAAACTTTGCTTTCTTTTTCTATTGAATATTGAAAGAAAATAAAAAATCAAATGGGGATTTTCGGTGAAAAAATAAAAAATTCAGGACAAATGGGAACCGTTAACTTTAACTATTGACTGTGAATTCCTAAATGATTCTTGGATTCAAATTGAAAATTCGGTTTCCCTAATGATATAAGAAAAAAATCCCCAAATTGATACCTTACCTAACTAAATCGAAATTGATAGATAACTAATCATTACTAATCCGTATTGATTCGGTTCCATAACCATAAAAAATCCTTCTTAATTCAAATTATAATTAAGATTATTAGTATATGTAAACCCCAGAACATAAATGATTACTATTATCTAAATCGAATTGGGCATCTTATCTATATCAGATGCCAATAGGAAATTTTCGGAATTCCGTTTTTACAATTTTTTTTTAACTTTTAACAGTGAAATCAACGAAAAAGTTCCATGTTGTTAAAAAAATACAAAAAAATTCTATATTGTTTCTGCAGATCAACTCTCGCATCTATTTATAGTACCCAATCGGATTGGAATATCATAATAATGGTAGAAATTGACTCACTTTTGT